ATTAGATCTCGATGAAACAATATATCAATAAGAAGTTAATTCGATAAGTTTAGTGACTTCTTTTTTTTTCTTTTCTATTATTTTTCTATTACAAGAATACAATAATATTATACGAAAAGGAGCAAAAACCTGTCTTTTTTTTTTTATCGAAGAAAAGTCCTTTCGTTAGAAGTCAGAAAGAGCCTTCTACGAATATAAAAAAAGAAAGAGGATTGGAATCTGCACATTGATTCTTTTTTTTTGCAATTTTTTGTTGAACCGTATGCACCAAAAGGCGCCTGTACGGTTCGTAAGGGATATAATTTTACCCTAATCAACCGACTTTATCGAGAAAGATTACTTTTTTTAGGACAAGAGGTTGATAGCGAGATCTCGAACCAACTTATTGGTCTTATGATATATCTCAGTATAGAGAATGATACCAAAGATCTCTATTTGTTTATAAACTCTCCCGGCGGATGGGTTATCCCTGGAGTGGCTATTTATGATACAATGCAATTTGTGCGACCAGATGTACAGACAATATGCATGGGATTAGCCGCTTCAATGGGATCTTTTATCTTGGCCGGAGGAGAAATTACCAAACGTCTAGCATTCCCTCACGCTCGGCGCCAATGAGGTTTTTATTTGAGAGAAAAAAATAAGACTATGCCTTCGCCATATGAATATTAAGTAATAATAGCATGGCACTTTGAATTCGATATCAAAATAAAAAAATTTTTATTGTTTTTTCAAAACATTTGATTATGTATCGAGAGAGTAGTATGAGATAAAAGGTATTTCCTGTTTTTTATATTGGAGATTCCAGTTCAGCGTCACAAACTTTTTTATTTTCACACCGGGGGCTTAGTTGTATTCTGAAAGAGTTCGAAAATAAAAAAAAAAAGATTATTTTTTTCCTTAATTTTACAAAAAGCAACTTTGGGATTGCTGAAACACAGACAAACCAAATAATCTTAATAATAAATATATATAAAGCAACGGAACCATCATAGTATTTTTGAACTCCTACGAAAGGAAGGGTGGTAATTTGATCATTTACCGATCTGGGTCTGATAGATCCTATTTTTTTCTTTGATGGAAGGTAAAGGTCAATTTTATTATAGAGCCGTATGCAATGCATAAAAGATGCCCGTACGGTTGTGGTTGTTCAATTCTGTCTTTTTTTATTTTTATTCTTTATCTTTCTTTTCTATTCATCATGCAAAATAGAGGAACCCCTCTTTTGTTATACCATCAGGGTAATGATTCATCAACCTGCTAGTTCTTTTTATGAGGCACAAACGGGAGAATTTATCCTGGAAGCGGAAGAGTTGCTAAAACTGCGTGAAACCCTCACAAGGGTTTATGTACAAAGAACGGACAAACCCTTATGGGTTGTCTCGGAAGACATGGAAAGAGATGTTTTTATGTCAGCAACAGAAGCCCAAGCTTATGGAATTGTTGATGTTGTAGCGGTGGTTGAGTGAAAAGCCCGGATTTTTTTCGCGCAAATTCTCGATTTCCTATTTTATATTTTTGCTGAATTTACTAGAAAATTAAATAGAAGTAATTAAAAATCATCAGGTTAGGATCGATCTAAACCAGCCCATTATTTATATGATATGATTCAACATGCCAACTATTAAACAACTTATTAGAAATACAAGACAGCCAATCAGAAATGTCACAAAATCCCCCGCGCTTCGGGGATGCCCTCAGCGTCGAGGAACATGTACTAGGGTGTATGTGCGACTCGTTCAGATCATGAGCTGGGATAAAAGAAAGAAAACCTTTTTTAGTATCAATGATCAGTACCGGGGAATAGGATAGAATAGAAAAAGAAGTCCGTTCAATTCAGTATAAAAACAGTATAAAAAAAAGAATCTATCCATTCTATTGTGTATGAAATTTATGGTTTCCATTGGTCCAAATCCAATCACCTCAATTTAAGATGAGAAGCAATTCTCCATTGGTAGCAAATGGTTATCCATTAAGCGGAGAAAATCCTACTTAAAAATAAAAACATAAAACTTAGGCCCCTCTTGCAAGAACGGACTAACAGGGTTAGCTACCCAGCCAACTTTCATAATTAAATACCGTTACTGTGTAAGTAGATCTAATCGTGAAAGACCTATTACTGGATAATTCATGGGTAGAGCCAAAGAATGTGAACTATACAAGTTACCAATAACATTGATTAAATGAAGTAAAGGCTCCGGTGTATAGAGAAAACCTCACCGTTTAAGAAGTAACCATATAAACGAAGGAAGCCACTATTTCTTTATCCATTTATATTTTTTATTTATTATATTTTGATACCTAGTAAAATGAAATTTCTTATTTCGAAGTGAAATGTCTATAAAAAATAAAAATAGCGGTCGGGAAGGTTATAGTAGCCAAAGTCATTGGAATTTTTAGTTTATACATTGGAAAAAAGCTTTGTTATTAATAGACTAGGAAAGGGAAAAAGAATAACTGAAAGAAAGGAAATCTATTAGTTATTCGTCAAAGTTTCATTTATTCAATGACCAGAATTAGACGGGGAAATATAGCTCGGAGACGTAGAACAAAAATTCGTTTATTTGCATCAAGCTTTCGAGGGGCTCATTCAAGACTTACTCGAACAATTACTCAACAGAAAATAAGAGCTTTGGTTTCGTCGCATCGGGATAGGGATAAGCAAAAGATAAATTTTCGCCGTTTGTGGATCACTCGAATAAACGCAGTAATTCGTGAAATAGGGGTATCCTATAGTTATAGTAGATTAATACACGACCTATATAAGAAACAGGTGCTTCTTAATCGTAAAATACTTGCACAAATAGCTATATCAAATAAAAATTGTCTTTATATGATTTCCAATGAGATCATAAAAGAAGTAGATTGGAAAGAATCCACCGGAATAATTTAAACGGAGTTCCCCGGAGAATGAACTCCGGGAGGGTAAAGTCAAAATAAATATGAGAAAAAAATAGTAAAACTGAATGAACACACTCAAAAAAAATCTTTATTCTTGCCCGATTCTTTTTTTTTCTTACGACACGATAATTAAATCCATATTTTTCGAACAAAACATCAATCTGCGTTTGAGTTCGGATTTTACTTTTTTTTAGTCAAGTGAAGAAAGAGTAAGCCTATTTATTTCTGGCTCGAAGACCCGCAGTTCTGGTGGTCGACTCGGTTCTTTCAAACTGTTTCTCATTATTAAGAAAAGGTAACAAAGATAAAATACGAGCTTGTTTTATAGCAATAGTAATTAATCGTTGTTGTTTCAAGGTCAATCTATTCACCCGTCTAGATAATATTTTTCCTTGTTCGCTAATAAATCGACTAATTAAACTCATGTTTCTATAATCAATTCGATCCCCCGATTGAATCGGGGGCAAACGCCTACGAAAAGATCGCTTGGATTTAAGAAAAGGCCGCTTGGATTTATCCATGGTTTGTTTAGTTTATTCCTTATCCCGAAAATCCTATTTCGGTCGGATCTAAAATGAATTAGAAGAAATAGGATTTGGTTTGTTTATATTTAATTATGTTATATATATAATATTTAACTATGTTCTATATAGAAATGTCATTTTTACCCTTCCTTGGAAGGGTTACATACAAGTGCTCGATTCGATCTATTTCTTTATCTCCCCATGAATCATATGTTTGTAACAAAATGGACAGAATTTTCTCAATTCCAATCGATTAGGCGTGTTGTGACGATTCTTTTCAGTAATATATCTGGAAATACCCGTTGATACCTTATTAACACCGTTTCGAACACAACCGGTACATTCCAAAATAACCGTTATTCGGACATCTTTTCCCTTGGCCATGAACCCCCTTTGGATTTTTGATTTACTCAACTCTTCTATTTTCGATCCGAAACGAAGAAGAAGGAAGGAAGGATAAATAGAAGTTATTAACTTGAAATCCAATTATGAAAACTTTCGCTGCAATCAATATACTAAAAAAATTTCTAAACTTTATTTCAAATTCAAATCACAGTATTTCATTTACATTTAAGTACCTTGTATAAGAGTCTTGTCCTAGATATAGGCCCCACCCTGTTTATTCTACCTCCATCCCTAGTTAATTTTTGAATTGAATAATTTATTTAATTCAAACTTGAACCCAAGTCTCGAAGCTGTTGAATACACCTTTTCTTTTTTTCTCTTTCCTCCCTCTTATTCTAAAAGGAAAAAGGGAAAAAAGAGAAAAAGGGGGCAAAGGATTAGTCACAAATATTTAATTGTATCTCGAATCTACGTTATTTGGTACCGTATCAATAACTAGAATCAAAAAAAGGGGAATGTCAATGCATCTGGGAAAAAACGATTAATCTCTATCAATAGACCTGCTAAAGACCCGAACCATAGAGTACTTAATACCGGTGCCACGGAAAGATATGTTTTTAGATCTCGCATTGAAAAATCTCCTTCCTTCTTTTATTGTAATCTAAAATGGTAATACATAAATGATCAGATGCATATGCAGTTAAGAACCTTGTACACGGAATCCCTAATTCAAATTGAAATGTACAACTATCCAGTAAATAAAAATTTTTCTTAAAACATAAAAAAACGTTCCTCTCTTCCCGAGCATTCCCGAAAACTACTCATTTATTTTTACGACAGGTTCCGTTCCGTATTTCATACGTATATAAGACTTTTCTTTTACTATTATTATATGTTAAATGGGACCAAAAAGACGAAATGCCCATATAAATTGTATATATCAATGGAGGAACTAACGATGTGGAAAACAAAACAGGAATTCTATACAATGACACTGTAGACCAATTGGAGGGATGTAGCGCAGCTTGGTAGCGCGTTTGTTTTGGGTACAAAATGTCACAGGTTCAAATCCTGTCATCCCTACCTATTACTTCTTCGTTGAGCAGTAACGAGGGATTAATTAAGATCGATTCCAATATCCAATAATATATATAATATATATAATTAAACTGGGGTTAAAAAAGTGTCTTTACAGTCTTCTCTTTTCTGATAAGAAAGCGCTCTTAGTTC